GAAGATCAGGACTCAGATCAAATGGACAGAGTTCCCTTAAGATCTGTCTTCGGTCAGAGTGTGAATAAAGGAAAAAAAAAGGAAAGCCCGTTGCTAGTCCTCAAGCGAAGAAGAAGAGCATGACAGAGAGATAGAGATAGAAAGGGCGGTAAAGGGACGAAGTAACTTGACCGATAGGTCAAGGGACAAGCCCTTGGCTTAGTTTGCGGAAGATCTTTTTTATGTTGGAGGAGACTTTCCAGCCTTACTCAAATAGAGGGTGTAAATGCCGAAGAAAAAGAAAGGGAGACAGCTCGGAATACAACTGAGGGCGTTTAGCCTCCAGTTGGCTCTCCAGGATCGACGGATCAGCATGAGATTGTCAGGAATGAAACTTCCAATGCTCCTGACGCCTCTGGTTCTGCTCAACCCTCTCGGGCTCCCGTTGCTGAATTTGACGAAGCAGAACCCTCCTTAGAAGAGAAGACAATTCCTTCGTCAACCCTGCGAAGCTCTCCCTCAACATCATGAAGTTTTTTTTATGCAGGTGAAAGGAGGGGGTCCATTGCTCCTCCCGTCTTTTCCGGCAAATGCTATGTTCAACTATGCCCACCCACCTCGACAAGCCCGGAACTCCAGTCAATAAATGAACGGAGGGATGAACCGGATTTGAATGCAAGAGAAGATGTTTGAAACCTCCTGCCATAAGGAAGGGGAGATCCGTAGTAAGAGCTCCCTCTCTCCCTGCTTTCGACGCTTTGCTATTCTCTCAGGGAAACTCCTGAAGTTACGTCTTTCAGTACTGGGACTGAAGTCAAGTAGTTGAGAGTTGCTGTTTGCTCTTTGTCAGGTGCCGTTAGTTAAGTTCCTTTTGTCCTATAGGTTCGCTCTAAAGGTCAGTGGTTCAAGTCAATAAGCGAGGAGGCCTTCTCACTCAAGCTCAAGCATTTACTTTTCTAGTTCGAGACCAACGTCTTGGGGCTAACGTGGGATCCACTCAAGGACCTACTGGTTTAGGTAAATATCTCATGCGTTCCCCGACTGGAGAGGTCATTTTTGAAGGAGAAACTATGCGCTTTTCAAAAAAGGTCGGAAGAACGGGTATAAATATATATATTTACTGGCTGCTTTTTATGCAAAAAAGAGAAAACGGGATGGAATTTCCACTCATAAGGAAGGAAGGTTAGATATCTTTGACAGGGTTGTATTTTTGGTTGAAATGGGATGGTGTTCAAACTCCCGAAATGCAGTCTAGACAGCGGGCCCTCCCCTTTCTGACTGGACTGACTTGGGGAAGGGTCAATCTCCTCCGGAGCATGCTTCACAGCCCGTCCTGACCAGAATCTATCTCTCAGCGATTCTTTTCTCCGCGTTTCACCCCTTCCCAACCAGCCCGCCTGTGTAAGATCGGCTAATTCAAAGGGATTCATCTGGTCCGAAGTTGTCGGAACGAATCGTTTGCTTTATCGAACAAAGCTTTATTAGGGGGTCTTGGTTGGCCCCCTATTTTCAACCATTACAGCTGGCGTCGACCAGCTTTGCGATACGGACGGACACAAAGAAGAACGCAGGCAGCAGAAATGCAAAAGAGAAGAGCAAAGATTCCCGACCCGTTATTGACTCAACCACAAATCTGTTGAATGAAGGTAGCTTGCTTACTCTCAGACACTAGTTAGAAGGAAATCCCTTGACTTCGCCCTTAGCGGCCTTATGCAGTAAAGAAAGCAAGTGAGGCGGCCATTCGAACGTAAGAGGATTCGATGTTGCACCATCTTCAACTCTTCTCGGGATCCGGAGTTTTTCGAGAAAAGGTCCCATCCTTCAATATCATGATTGGGTCGACCAGGCCAGATCATGAGTGAATAGAAAATCGAAAATGTACATAGCTGTTCCAGCTGAAATACTTGGAATAATTCTACCACTTCTACTAGGAGTAGCCTTTTTAGTGCTAGCTGAACGTAAAGTAATGGCTTTTGTGCAACGTCGAAAGGGTCCTGATGTAGTGGGATCGTTTGGATTGTTACAACCTATAGCAGATGGTTTGAAATTGATTCTAAAAGAACCTATTTCACCAAGTAGTGCTAATTTCTCCCTTTTTAGAATGGCTCCAGTGGCTACATTTATGTTAAGTCTGGTCGCTCGGGCCGTTGTACCTTTTGATTATGGTATGGTATTGTCAGATCCGAACATAGGGCTACTTTATTTGTTTGCCATATCTTCGCTAGGTGTTTATGGAATTATTATAGCAGGTTGGTCTAGTAATTAGGGGGCGGCCGTTCGGTCGCCTATGATACTAGGACCAATAGGTCAAAAATGGGTTTGTGCCGCAGGTGTTGAACGATCTACTCTACACAGGTGTGGGCTTACAGGGCTAGGGCTCATAAACCAACCCTTTCTTTCATTCATCAATAGGGCCCTGGTCGGTCACTTTTCTGGGCCGGGATCGATAAGTGGAAGTCATAAAATAAAAAAGAGAATTCTTTTTTTATTAATAAAAAATTATTCGCTGTCTTTTAACCGGCTCTTCTTCTTTGTCAACGCTACTAAGGACCTAACCTATAGGTTCGCCTACTTGACTTATGAAAGATAATGAGAATGGGTTATTCAAAAAGGAAAAGGCGCTACTTAGCCCTACATTATACATTAGTAGAAGTAAGCGGCTGAGTTAGCCTAGCCTACCCTAATCAATCTTATTGATTAGCGTATAGTCAAGTAGGCGAGCGAGTTAGCGAAGACGCTTAGGCTAATAGATAAGAGAGCGTCGGTGCGTAGCCTTCATTCTACTACGCTACGAAAAGGTTACGAAGTAACTTAGCTCGACGTTAGGAGAGTCAAGGGGGAAGGCCATACCTACATAGAAGAACCGCTGTTCGCTGCCTTTCTAAGGTCTAACCTTTCGCTCCCTTACTGAAAGGGGGCAAAGCCGCTTTGCACCACTGATAGACTACTTAAGATTCAATTCTTAAGGCCCTACTTAGTTGACTGACAATGACAAAGGCTTGCGAAACTAAGTAGGTAAACCCCTGCGAATCCGTAAATCGTTGGAGCATGCCGCAACAAACAAAAGGATGGTCCCCTATGCATCTCATTCTTTCCGGAAGGGAAAAAAAGAAGTACCCCCATCATGGTGAACCTCTCCTTGTGATCGGGATGAGGTAGATGCCTCCCAGCCGGGGGGCGGATCGAATCGGAGTTTCCTTAGGTAGCCACCGACCTACAGTTATCCTTAAACTTCCGTGCTTGGTGGAGAAGAAGCGAACAAAGGTACGCTCGCTTGCTGTCTTGTTCTCTGTCGCGAACTGGGATTGCTCGCCAGCTAGGTCAGATTGGAGCAACATTGTATGAGAATATATTACCCATTTTCGGGGACAAGGGGCGGAACGACCTCTCGATCTACTTACTGCAGCCCAGGAATAACAACGTCGTCTAGGCGTTCCCTGTTGCTCCGATCTCCCCTACGCCTAGGACGTTGTCTGGGCCAAGAGCCATAGTTAGTTGCTGTTTCCATTTGGTTGTTTTTTTCTCGTTGTTGATACCGGCAAGACCCAGCCAGATAATGTCTGCTGGTTGGTAGTGAGAGGACTCTTAGTACCTGCATACCCAAAAGGGGGCGCTAGTTAAAAAACAATCATTTGATTTTGTTTCTTGCTCTCCATTAGCAGCGGGAAAGGAGTCTATCTATCTGCCTAGCTTTGGTGGATTTCCCCCAACGCAATCCACAGAAATTCCACGAATCCCTTGGTGGATAAGTCCGACGACTCAGCAGCAGTGCGGAATTTCGTTTCTCGTCTGGTGGATCTGATCTATAGTTAGGGGGCAATACATACCAAAAGGTTCGAAGAGCGCATAAGAGTATAAAACCAACCCACCCTTCTTTATAACCTATTCACATTAGTGAAGCGGCTGGATGCATAAGGGAAGTGCACCTTTGTGAGACCTTAGTCGGGATGCATAGGGGAGTCAACCTACGAGCACGGAAGAGCGTGGTACCGCTGCCCCTCTCTAAGTAAAGGTAAGATTCTTAGCCCTGTTGATGACTCCACCTAAAATACAATAGGGACAGCCGTTTCCGGCTGCTCGTTTCGTATCTTGAAGAAAGTAGGCCTGCCTTTAAGTGAGAGGGGGCAGGTCAATAATAGCTATGCTATTGCCCTACTGATTGTTGGCCTCCGCCCGATCCCGAATGCGGGCGGGATTCGATCGTGGTCGATAATACGGTCGAAAAGACCAGCGAGCGAGATGGTTGTTAATAGTACTCCCTATCATTGCCTTATGAATTATAACATCTTACAATCGTACCGATGTCTACTAAAACCTACGGGCGGGTGCTCCGCAACAGCGGCAGTAGTGAACATTGCTACTAAAGAAGGGGGAGGGGAGCCTCTACCGCGGTTAGGTTCCCTCGCTACTCTATTGGTATATGCGTTCCGGGAGTGTCCAATTCCCTTGAATCGTACTACCGCTTGCATATTTAGTCCTTCGGACCTTTCAATTTGAGAGAGGGTTGGGGATCGAGGTTTCTCGTAGATCAGGAGTCCAGGACTTCGGGCGGTAACCGTCCGAATGACGGCAATAACCGTGGGCATGGCGGTAATAACAGCCCACGTGGCCGTGGACGGGTATCTCACTCGCCTGGACATGGCGTCCTTCGTGCTCTTCCAACTGGTGATTCGCGTCCTCCATGTCAGATCTGCAATAAATATGGTAACTCCGCTGTGAACTGCAATCTACGCTATGCCCCACCGGCTCCGACAGACACCTGATCTACGACCAGCCTTTGCTGCGATGCATCTTTCATCTGGGTACGATCCTCAGTGGTATCCTGATACTGGTGCCACGAACCAACTCTCCTTCGGACCCTCTGCCGATCCCAGCGTTCTCTCACAGGCTTAAGAATATCAGGGACATGATCAGGTGGTTGTTGGTAATGGTAACATCACTCACGTTGGTAACTCCTCACTCCTTCTAAAGCTTTCATTTTAGAGGATTTCCTTTATGTTATGTTCCTGCAATCCAGAAAAATGGATTATCTGTGGCTAAGTTTACGAAGGAAAATAACTCTTTCTTTGAATTCTTCCCGTTTTCGAATGTTGGATATCAACACGGGGAGAGTTCTACTCGTCGGGCAGAGTAAAGGAGATCTATATCCTATACCAACTGGGGAGTCTGGCTCTATACTTGGACTGATTGGCGAACGAGCATCCTCTGATATCTGGCACGGGCGACTTTGACATCCGGGTTACCATACTCTTTCTTTTTTGAAGACTGTTGCTGCTTTCCAATTTTCTGGTGATGTTAAACCGAACCATATCTGTTCTAGTTGTCAGTTTAGCAAAAGTAGGAGACTGGTCGCTCCGCTCGAGTTTCACCTAGTCCCCTTAGCGGCCTGGTTCATTCGGATATTTGGGGACCGTCTCCGGTTCCATCTGTGACTGGTTATAGATATTATAAAAGTTTTGTGGATTATTATTCTCGCTTTACCTGGAAATATCCTCTTGCTCGATAATCTGATGCTTATGGTTGCTTTGTGAAATTGAAAGCTATGGTTGTCAAATCTCTTATTTTCAGAGTGATGGAGGAGGGGAATATAGGTATTCTCCGTTTGAGTTGTTACTTGAACAAAGTAAAGTGGTATTATGCAAAGATTTTCTTGTCCACATACTCCTCAGCAGAATGGAGTTGCGGAAAGGAAAGACCTCCACCAATCTCTTAAGGAATCTAGTTTGGCTTTATTATTTCACAGTAACTGTCCTGAGTATTTGTGGATGGATGTTTTTATGACTGCTGTCTTTCTCATGAATCGGCTGCCCTCCAAGACTCTCTCTAATAAGTCTCCTTTTGAGGAACTATATGGATCTGCTTCGGATTACACCTTTTTGCGGGTCTTCGGTTGTGCGTGCTATCCGGTGCTATTCACCTCGAAAGTTTGATCAAGTCCAATGTGTGTATTTTTGGGATACAGTAGTCAGCACAAGGGGTACCGCTGTCTTGATCCCTCGTCCGGAGGAGTAAGCATTTCCCGTAATGTCGTTTTTGACGAATCACTATTTCCTTTTGCAGTCCGGCTTTCGGTGCAGTTGGGCAGACTCCTCTATGTTCATCCGACGTGACTCACGTGGTTGCCTTATTCTCCTCTTATACGTGGACGAGATTGTCTTGACTGGTGATAGTTCATCTCTTCTTTACTCATTTATCTCTACCTTGCCTTGGCCAGCACATTTGAAATGAAAGATCGCAAACCTCTACATTTCTTTCTGGGTATGGAGGTCTCCCGTGTTTCCAACGGTCTTCGCCTCACGCAATCAAAGTATGTTGTTGATTTATTAGCTAAAGCGGATTTAGTTGGTGCCAAGCCTGTGTCTTCACCGCTCACTTCAGGGTCAAAATTTTCCGCTTACGAGGGTGACCCCCTGCCTGATGCTACCCTTTATCGTCAGCTCGTCGGTGCTCTTAAGTATCGTACTCTAACTCGACCTTACATCACTTACGCCGTGAATCAGGTCTGTCAATTCATGCATGCCCCAACCCTTGCAATCACTTAGGCCATTTTGCTGCCGTGAAGCACATTCTACGGTATGTTAAGGGCTCTGTTGATCGTGGCCTTCTCTTTCAAAAAACCCTCTTCGACTCTTCACATCACGGCCTTCTCTGATGCTGACTGGGCCGGTTGCCCTGATAACCGACGATCAACCTCAGTTTTATGAAATTTTTAGGCGAGAACAACATCTCATGGAGTTATAAAAAGCAACCTACGGTTGCTCGCTCTAGTGCCGAGGCCGAGTATCGCTCTCTTGCTACTGCCTCTGCTGACCTCACTTGGTTACGGTTTCTTCTTCGCGACCTCGGCCTATGTCCGTCGACTCCGCCGACTCTATTTTGCGATAATATTTTCGCCACAACCATGGCAGCTAATCCGGTTATGCATGCACTCACGAAAGACATAGAACTCGACTACCACTTCGTTCGGGATAAAGTTGCTCACGGCCACCTTCGAGTTCTCTATGTGTCTACCCATGACCAGCTTGCAGACATCTTCACTAATTTCATTACCTCTCGCTTTACTTTGCTACGTGACAAGTTAATGCCTCTACGACCCATTCACTTGCGGGGGAGTATTAGGAGATAACACACTTCTTTTATTTTATTATTTTGTTGTACTATATCATATTCTTATCTCTCATATAGTTGTTTACGAAAGCCTAGAAAGGGTTGTCGTTTTTCTCCCTCTCAATTCAACTCTCACACGGTATCAGAGCCTAGGCTCTGAACAACCACCTCAAATAAACCGAATCTCTCAAGGCAATTTCTGGCTAAACGCTCAGCCTTTTCTTGTCTTCTTGATTCACTAGTGTTTTCTCGTTCGTTTCTTCTCCTTGTTGAATCAAAAAAGAAAATTTTCAATATGTCTTCTTCATCTATGGCCGTGGCTTCTTCTTTCTCTTCATCCATTTCGTCCTTGACTGCATCACCACCTATGCTTCTGTACCAACCTATGATTCTCTCGCGACTACTGCTACCTCT